CTAAAAAAAAGTAAAGGATTACTTCGTTCCGGATAGTAATTTTTTAATTAGTGGATAGGAGCATACTCTGGATCGGGATCATGGGGAAGTACTACTTGATCATTTCTACCAACTTTAAGCCCCCATTAGGATTAAATTCCTTTTATGCATAAATCCCTTTTGATAACTTACATTATCTCCATTACTAATCCTTTATGTACCTTAGTGTTCCTAACCGTCCACTCATTTTTGTTTGATCCCAGGTATTCTAATATGTAGAATAGTAAAAACGCCATACAGTTAATTTTTTGCACCCGCTTCAAGACATGATTGCTAATCAACCAATCTTGGGGTAAACAGTTTCTACTGTTTATGTTTACTTCTGCTTAACTCTTGTACATAGGGAATGAGATTAAATCTTTTTACTGCGAATTTCTAAGCTGTTTTATTTCACTCATATAACTATCTGGTTTAGTTCATTGACCCGAATGATGAATAAAAAAATGAAGATATCTATTCAATACATTCAACTTCTTTCCTAAAAAGAAAGGAAGGAAAGAAATAAGTAAAGTTCCTATTCCAACAAATCACACGTAGAGATATTGATAACACACATGGAGTTAATGGTATTTCATAACTAATTGATTGAGCAGCAGCTCGTAGACCACCTAAAAAGGAATATTTATTATTTGATCCATATCCTGACATAAGAAGTCCAATAGGAGCAATACTTGAAATGGCAATCCATAAAAAAACACCTATACTGAGATCGGCTAGAACAAGGTGGTGTCCAAAAGGAATTACTGAATAACTTAGTAGAATTGATATGACTGCTATAGATGGTCCGATACTGAATAAACGAGTATCCCCTCTAGATGGTAGAAGATCCTCTTTAAAAAGTAGTTTGGTCCCATCTGCTAGAGCTTGAAGAATTCCCAAAGGACCGGCGTATTCAGGTCCAATACGTCGTTGTATCCCTGCAGATATTTCTCTTTCTAACCAAACGATTACTAGTACCCCTATTGTGATTCCCGATACAGTAGTAAAAATAGGAACAAGCAACCATATGAGCCCATAGACCTCTTTTAAGGATTCTGGTCTGGAAAAAGAATTGATAGCTTGTACTTCTGTCGTATCAATTATCATTTCAACGATCAACCTCTCCCATAATGATATCTATACTACCTAGTATCGTCATAATATCGGCCAATTTCATTCTTTTAACTAGCTGAGGAAGAATTTGCAAATTGATAAAACCCGGTGGGCGAATTTTCCATCTCCAAGGAAAAACACTCTGATCCCCTATTAGAAAAATTCCCAATTCCCCCTTTGGGGCTTCTACTCTCACATAAAGTTCTTGTTTAGATAATTCAAAAGTAGGGGAAGGCTTTTTACTAATGAATCTATATTCAAAATCATTCCATTCGGAATCCTTTGTTCTATCAAGGCGCCGAACTTCTAAATTCTCATAAGGCCCCCCTGGAATTCCTTCCAGAGCCTGTTGAATAATTTTTATGGATTCCGTCATTTCACTGATTCGTACTAAATAACGAGCTAATGAATCTCCTTCTTTTTGCCATTGTACTTCCCAGTCAAATTCGTCGTAACACTCATAATGATCAACTTTACGAAGATCCCATTGAATTCCGGAAGCTCGCAGCATTGGTCCTGATAAACCCCAATTTATTGCTTCCTCTCCACCAATAATGCCTACTCCTTCAACTCGTTCCAAAAAAACGGGATTACGTGTAATAAGTTTTTGATATTCAACAACCCCTGTTAAAAAATAATCACAGAAATCCAAACATTTATCTATCCAGCCATGAGGTAGATCAGCAGCTACTCCTCCGATACGGAAATAATTATGCATCATTCGCATACCTGTGGCAGCTTCGAATAGATCATATATCAATTCTCTTTCTCTGAAAATATAGAAGAAGGGAGTCTGTGCACCAATATCCGCCATAAAAGGGCCAAGCCATAACAAATGCGAAGCTATACGACTAAGCTCCAGCATAATTACTCTGATATGGCTGGCTCTTTTAGGTACTTGAATATTTCCTAATTGCTCGGGTGCATTTATGGTTATTGCTTCTGTAAACATAGTAGCTAAATAATCCCAACGAGTTACATAGGGCAGATATTGTATAATTGTTCGGTTTTCCGCAATTTTTTCCATTCCTCTGTGTAAATAACCCAATATGGGTTCACAGTCAATAACATCTTCACCATCTAGAGAAACGATGAGTCGAAGAACACCATGCATTGATGGGTGGTGAGGACCCATATTGACGATGATGAGGTCTTTTCTTGTAGATGGTACAGTCATATATTTTTTCCCCGATTCTTCCATGAATTGCTGAAAACAAAAATAAGTTCATCAAAATTAAACATATAATAAATCAAATAAAATAATTCCGAATCTTTAATCTTTAAATTAACGAGCTTTTTGTTCCAGAATACCCAACTGACCAATTAATTCCTTATAACGTACTCTATTTTTCTTTGACAAATAAGACAGCAGCCGTTGGCGTTTTCCCAGAATTTTCCGTAGACCTCTCTGAGATGAATAGTCTTTTCTGTGTAATTCCAAATGTGAAGTAAGTATCCGTATCTTATTGTTGAAATTAAATACTTGAAATTCAACCGACCCCTTGTTTTCTTCTTTTTTTTCTTGCGAAATAACTGAGATGAATGAATTTTTTACCATAAAAAGAATTCCCCCCTTTTTTTTTTAAGATATGTATTTTATCAATCAGTAATAATAATCTAATTCTGGTCGTTTTGGTATACACACTAATCTTAATTTATGTACTATTTACTAGTTTTTATCAATTTAAATTAATTAATACAATTTGCAATTGTATTTTGATACAAAGGAGGATATTGGATTTCTACACCCGCAAAACAAAAGAGAATCATTTGAACCTAAACCTAAGATGATAAGATTCTGTTGATTCATTCCTAGATCTAATTGATACGTTATTTAATTAGTATCATGCACCAGAATGTAATGTAACACTGGGCATTTGTACACCTGTTTGCTTTCATATATCAGATATAGCATGTGATATATATATATAATGTTCCATCAACGAATTTTCAATCGTGGATACATATGTATCCTTGACATACTGAAACGACTGCCATTATTGGTATTAAACCAATAGCGATTCATACAAGCTAAATCTTCTAATTGATAATTAGGCCAAAGAAAGCACTTTAATTTAATTAATTTTTTTTTATCTGTATCAAGATGTTTGTTCTCATCCAAAAATCGACCACAGTGCTTTACCTTGTTCTCATTGAAAAATACTGGATTTCTATCCACAAAATTTTTATTTCCTGAATTGAAACAAATTCTAATTCTCAATTCTCTACGACGTCTAGGCGATGAAATATTTTCAGGAACAAGCAACTCATAATGATTTTCGTCTCCAGTTCCAACCATCTTTTCATGTCTTGCAATGGATTCATCAAAATAATTCTTATCAACATATCTTTTTTCTCTGCATCTTCCATTAGTTTGTTGCTTATTCTTATGGACCAATGAAATACTTATGGTTTGATACATAATAAATTGTCCATCTCGCTTTATAGACAGACGAACTGGTTCAATAATTAATAGCCCTTTTTTGATCAATTCTGTGATAGTTAGATCCTTCTGTATTATATCCGGACTCATTTCTCCGCTTTGAATAGAGGATATAGATATTTCCTTTGGATTTATCAGCCTAAGCAGGAGACAATATACTTTGATATTATTTATCATTCTTTGATTAAAAGGATCATCCCATCTCAATTGAAAAAGCAAATATCTTTTCAGCAAGAAATTTAGTTCCGCTTCTGTATTGCTTGTGCATTGCTTTTTCTTTCTACGTTTTTTAATATTTGATCCCGCATAATCTTCTTCAACGTCTTTTTGTTGATTTGATAGAACGTATCCAAGATTCCCGTGATTTTGTGCGTCTGATCCAAGATCTCCTTGGCCCCGTGTTTCTTTTTCTTCTTGGTTTCTATTCTCTAATTCAATAGATTTTTTTTCAGTAAATGGTATCCAAAGATCATTTTTTTGTTTTTTATTGATGTTTTTATTTTCACTAACATTTTTATTTCTATTAAAATTTAAAAGAAGTAATTTGATTGGTATGACCCATGGTTTAATCTTATATGCATTATATAGTAGCACAAATTCTTGGAAGAACCAAAGTTCCAGATTCGATATGGTACGATTTAATATTTCTTCATTCATTCCCATCCAATCAAAAAAGTTTTTTTTTTGATTGGATGGATTGATTTCTTGGTGAATCGTGAGATAAAAAAGATATTTCTTATCAATTTTATCAATTATTTGATAATTATTAGTTCCAGTCTTAGTATTTTTATTAATACTGTCCCCAGTATCGATATCGGTCCAGGCCTCAATGTCGAGCTTCTTTCTAAGACAAAAATTTAGAATTATCCAATCAAAATATTTTCTATCCGGATTTTCTTCCGTATCAATAATATAATCTTCTCCTAAATAATCACTAATAGGTATACCCCCCAACACATAGAAAAATTCGGGTTTATGTATGTTGTAATTATAGGGAATCTCTCGGCCCTTGGTTACTTGTAAGGGTGATACATGAATATAAGAACCCTTTTTATTTTCATAATGAATATAGTTATATGACAAAAGATCATATCTATAGTTTTTTTTTAAATTTTCTTTTTGACTCGGTAATGAATACACTTCATAATCATGTTCTGTCTCGTAATGAATTAATTGGTCTTTTTCATATGAACCCAATTTTTTTGAGTCTTTATTTTGAACCGTCCGACGTTGATTGACTCTATTTCGCCATTTTTGTAGTACTAATCTGGACCATTTAATCTGAGATAAATCATATTGATAATGATCCCTTAACCAGTTTTTCCATTCATTCATTCCAAAATTTCTAAGTCTTTTATGCTTTGATTGGGAATTAAATATTCCCCGTGTTCCACAAAAATACCTTATTCTCTCCTTAGGAAAGAGAGATGCTCCGTGATATTGAAGTACAGATCTCAAGTTATACTTGTTAATAACTTGGGTTTGTGATAATTTGTAAAATACATATGCTTGTGACAAGGAGGATAGGTCACAAAAAATCTTTGAATTCTTATTATTATTATTAGAAAGCGGCCTTTTTATAGTCGAAATAAAGTGAGTTGTATTTTTATTTGTTTCATCAATTCCTTCTTGATTTTTTTCATGATTGTAAATGGATTTATCCATAATTTTTTTTTTTGATTCAAGGAAAAGGCGCCCATGGATCCTGGGAATATTAATGATATATGGAAGTGCATCTATGTATATCCTTTCAATTAAAAATTTTATAAAATAGTTCCATTTACGTATTAATCGGGTATTTCTTCTTTTTAATATTTGCCAAATATTTTTTGGTGATTCTAATTTTTTATTATCACAACTTCTTTCGTTCGGACTAATTTTTATCTCTGAGGTTAGAAATGTTTTTTTCTTGTCTCTTTTGATTCTTTCTATTTTTTTTCTAATTGTATTTGTCCTATCAGTCAGATCCTTCATTTTTTTTTCTGTCAATAAAGAATTTGTCCAATCCATGGATCTAATTCGAATAGACGATTCATGAATCATCTGATTACTGATTATATAATCTTTTCTATTTTTATTTTCACTCGAATCATATACTTCTCTCAATCCAAATAAAATTTTATTTAGTTCTTTAATTATCCTTTTTATAAATAGAACTCTTTTGATAACCCATCCTTTTTTTTCTTTTGAGACCTTTATAAACAATTTTGTTCTTTCTTTTAAAATTTTTAAAACTATAAAATAGTTCTTTTTAACTTTTCTAATTTTTTTTTCGAGTTCTTTACAAATGGGTTCAAAAAAGGAAAGGCGTTTTCGGGGAGAACCAAAGGGAAGTTCAGCTTCCATTCCCCAAACTGTTAAAAAACAAAAATCATTTTTTTTTCTTTTATTTTTCATTGGATCTCTATGATGTGATCCTAGTTTAGATCTGTGCCAAGGTTTCAGACAGAAAGGAAATAGGATCTTTATCTGAATACCGTCTATTAACCAGTTTTTCGGAAATTCTGTTTCTGATAATTGAACACCATTATAGGTGCATTTAACATGTATTTCTCTACTCCAATCCTTTAAATCTTCGGACCACTCGGGAAATTGAAATAATAACATACGGCTTATATTTTTAGCTATTATCAATGAAGGCAATACAATATATTTTCTAATAATCGATTGGATTACTAACATGGAACCCCTTATTACTTGAGCACAAAGAATACTATCCCAGGTTTCTGCTATTAATATTCGCGTTTTCTCTTCTCTTTTCTTCTCATTTTTTTTCTCTGTTTCCTTTTTATTTTTCTCTTCCTCTTCATAATCCGAAATTTTTAATTCCGTGTTTTTTACCATCCAATTCCTGAAAATTATTTTCATCATTCCGGAGATATCAAAAGAAAAAAAAAAGGTTTTGTCTATTCTGTCCAAAAAAAGCGGGGAATGCACATTTGCTTGAAACAATTTCCAAGTAACTATTTTACGTCTTTGAGCGCGCATAGATCCTTTGATTATATCTCGACGAAAATCTGATTGCTGCGAATAACGTATTAAAGCCACTTCGTTTCCTTGATCATCATTACTAGTATTAGTATGAGTATCAGTATTCTGCCCGTTATCATTAAAAATTACTACACGTTTGGCTTTTCTTGAACGAATCTCATGATCTTCTGCCACTTCTTCTTCATTTTCTCTCTCCTCTTGTTCCAAAGTGTCGATCAATTTGTATGACCATCGAGGGACCCTTTTACTGATTTCTTTGACTAAAAATTTTGAAAATTTAGCTTGATCTTCTGAATCAATTCTTCCATCTTCTGTCAATAAAGAAAGCGCTTTAAAATTAAAACTCGGTATGGATTCTCCATCAAATTCAATGATTGAGGTGGAGAGATGGCCAATGTCTCGTGATAATGATTTTCTATCAAATTTATTAATTTTATGTTCAAATTCTCGGTAATCAGTAAGAAGGATACCATGAATCTTATTTATACAAAGACAAAGAGTTTCTATGGAATCTTCTATTAAAGTTTCATTCATGATTGAACTTGAATACAAATTTGTTATTGTTCCACGATAGGGTCCGTTTAATAAAGGATCATACACTTTAGGCGAGCATTCTTGTTCAGTCTCATCATTACACAATCTAGTTATTTTTTCGAGTACATTTAGAGAAACAAATTCCTTGTCTAAAGCTTCTATTCTATTTATAAACTCGTTTCTCAAGTTGTTCTTTTTTTGTTCATTGGTATAAATCCAATGATTATACATTTCTTCAGAGGAGAGTTTTTCTTTGGTACACAAATATATCTTTCTTTGTATCATTTCCAAAAAAGTTGACAAACTGGGTGGATATGTAAAAGATATTCTTTGTTTTCCATCATTTTTACATGTATAAAACAAGTATTGTGACATTTCATTTCTTACAGCATTCTCAAATC